AGCTAACTTGAGTAGAGCTGAAGGCAAGAGACAAGAAATTGAGGCGAATTTAGCTCTCAGACGAGCTCGGACACGAGTGGAGGCTATTAATGTGATTTAGTACTAATCGTTGCATCAGAATAATCAAAGGAAGTTCTCTTTATACACCATATTTTGATTACTTCAATTGGATACAATCAAGTGTAATCTGATGCAACGAAAAAAAAAAAAAGAAGGTGGGTAGAAAAACTTATTAGAGACCACTCCGGTCTCTAATAAGTTCTACCTACTATTGGATTTGAACCAATGACTCCCGCCGTATGAAAGCAATACTCTAACCACTGGGTTAAGTAGGTCATTTATCATCATAAAGAGAAAAAAATGGGACCCAGCACATTGGGAATTATAGATGGAATCTTACTTCTAAGCAATACCAATCCTTGGCAGGAAACGGATCATAGAACTATCATGTGGAATTGCGGAATATTCATCTTGACAAGAAATTATCTAGATGTTAAGATGTCTATGACAAGGGCTATAGCTCAGTTGGTAGAGCACCTCGTTTACACGCGCGCCAATGCTTTTTCAGGGGAGTCCATCATACAATCAACAGAATTGATCTTATTGATTGAGAAATGAATGTCTTACTCCATGGATTCGAGGGAACAATAGCCTGACAAATATTTTGTTCGGTCCGATTCAGGCGCCAATTCAGGTGCCAAATAGAACCCATCATTGATTTGATAATTGATAAGGTGAATACCCAGTCCAGTCAATGCTAGGCATAATGAGTATAAGGACCTCAAAATAACCTCTTTTCGTCCTATGAACTTTAAGGTGTATGAAGTATCATATTTGACTCTTGGAGCGATAGAGACTCCATCTTAGGTTGATCTAGGCCGGAGGCAGACCTACGTCAAGGTAACCCTTCTTTGAAACACTTTGGTATTGCTCCTGGATCAGAATGCAAATAATGAATCAGAGCACATGGAGCCATCTTGTTATCTTCCTGTCAAGAAAAAATATGGTGGACCAGCTGATCTTTATATCAGTTGATGAAAGAGCCCAATGCAAAAAAAAAATGCATGTTGGGTCTTTGAAACAGTTCGAATCATTTCGATAATAATAAGTTTGGTCTGTTTTACCGAGAAGGTCTACGGTTCGAGTCCGTATAGCCCTATACATTTTTGCATTTTTAGATAGTTTTCATTTCCTCATTAGTGCGTGCTTGTGAATGGCCGGCTGGTCCCTTGAAATGGAATCATTCCCCCATTATTCTTTCTGGGGAGGGTCCAGTCGGGATAGTACAGGCCAAATCAAATTTGGATATAGGAACCCATGAGTTGTTCTATGTAAGGTAAGGGTTCCTCACAATTCAAGGGATTGAATCAATTGAGTATAAATCCGGGACACGGAGAAAGTCTAATTGGTCGATGCATTCTGTTTACGTATCCATATCGAATCAATAGAAAGAATGATTCTATACCCGATCCGGATCTTAATGAAAAGAATACACCAACGCCAACCGAGTAGAATTTACCATAATATATCGAGATGGAAATCCCTCGACATTCTACTACATCTGACTACTGACTCGATTCGAAATTAAATCAATAAGAAAAAAAAAAAGAGAAAAAATGAGTTAGACCTCCTTTTTGATTTTATTCTATTAATTGAATATTTTCATTTTTAATTTCATAGTGAATTTTTCTTTCAACTATTTTAACATAATTCTATTTATATATTTATATTTAACATAATTCTATTTATATATTTATATATAATATATAATATTGAATGAATATTTTTTTTTTATTCATTTTTGGTGAATATTCTATTTTATTCATATATATTATTTCAATTAATTTCAATTATAATTATATTGAATGAATATGAAAATATTCTTTACTTTTTTGTATAGAAATAGAAATCCGAGGTAAAGCGAGAAAGTCTTATTTGTATAAGAGCATAATATGTCTACACCATATCTAAATGAATCGAAGTAAGTGTAAGTGGGATTCTGTTGGATGAATTTTGAAACGGGATATAACCCCCAGCAAACAAACTCAACTATGCGGTTCGATCAAAATTGTTGTTTCGACTAAACAGTTATGGATGAATTGACAATTCCAATTCGAATCGACTGGTATATTCCACATTCATAGGAGTGCATCTATGTTTTTGCTTTACGAATATGATATTTTCTGGGCATTTCTAATAATATCAAGTCTTATTCCTATTTTGGCCTTTCTAATTTCCGGAGTTTTAGCCCCAACTAGTGAAGGGCCAGAGAAACTTTCTAGTTATGAATCGGGTATAGAACCAATGGGGGATGCTTGGTTACAATTCCGAATCCGCTATTACATGTTTGCTCTAGTTTTTGTTGTTTTTGATGTTGAAACGGTCTTTCTTTATCCATGGGCAATGAGTTTCGATGTATTGGGTGTATCTGTATTTATAGAAGCTTTAATTTTTGTGCTTATCCCAATTGTTGGTTCAGTTTATGCATGGCGAAAAGGAG